CTTTACCCATCTATAAAATAGATGGGGTATTTCTCTAAAGACCGAACGTATGTAATATGATCTAGACTATTAATGCATATGTATGTCGATTCATATCAATTAATTTGTAGAAAAGAGACTCGTACAAATTAATCATGTGCCAGGAACCAGATTTGAACTGGTGACACGAGGATTTTCAGTCCTCTGCTCTACCAGCTGAGCTATCCCGACCATTCCAGATACCGCATTCTCAGTTTACTAGATAACTTGGGTCTATGTCAATTCAAGGGGTATTACAAAGTCTTATCCAGGTGCTAGAATTTCTTGGATCTTCAAAAAAAGGAAGACTTTGTAAGTTTCAGTATGAATAATGATAGCGACCGTGACTCGTTCAAATGGGGAGTCTTTGGTCAAAGATGTTCATTTGTACATGTATCATATATCACAAGACTTGTCATAAGAGAAAAATTTTTCACCCAGATCCATTTGTAAAAGAGTAGGGTGAATGAGAAAGATAACGAATTTTGAACTACTAACAAAAAAAAGATAAGATAAATTGTTAAGGAGTCAAATGGGCTTTTTTGGGGATAGAGGGACTTGAACCCTCACGATTTTTAAAGTCAACGGATTTTCCTCTTACTATAAATTTCATTGTTGCCGGTATTGACATGTAGAATGGGACTCTATCTTTATTCTCGTCCGATTAATTAGTTCTTCAAAAGAACTATCAGACTGTGGGGTGAATGCTTTGATCGATGCATATTCCATTCTTTCTTCAATATGGAATCGATTCACAACAAATTTTTCCGTTTTTTATATAAAAAATACAGATTCAGGTCGTTATTAATCATTTGATAGAGTATTTCAGTACGTATATGTATGTATATACGTATATCCTTCATCTTTTCGGAAGTTTCAATGGAAGGATTCCTCTACCAATGCAACACAGTCAACTCCATTTGTTAGAACAGCTTCCATTGAGTCTCTGCACCTATCCTTTTTCACCTTCTGAACCTTTGTTTGTTTTTGGAAAACAGGATTTGGCTCAGGATTGCCCATTTTTTTAATTCCGGGGTTTCTCTGAATTTGAAAGTTCTCACTTAGTAGGTTTCCATACCAAGGCTCAATCCAATTAAGTCCGCAGCGTCTACCAATTTCGCCATATCCCCCTTTTTTTTTGTTTTGAGATTAGGATCTCATTTTGATTGTGATGTTGTTCTACTTTTTCTTTCATTTCTTCATTTCTACTGGAACCGTTGAATTCATTAAATTAAATAAGGATTCCTATTTCGAAAAAGTTGTTCTCTTCTTTGATTTCTTGGTTATCTTGTTTCATCTTCTATAGGAAACCCGCATTTGGTCCAATCAAAAACGATTCTATCATTTCTGTATCCGCAATTCAATATAGATGGATATATGCCACGTATATATGTCTCTCTTCTGCTCGTTTTTCCCATGCAATTTGGAATACTTGAACGGTCGATTCTTTTTTCTAAATAGAAAAACTATATGATATGGAATAAAATATAGAAGTGTAATAAAAATACTTTCCATTTTGATTTGAAAGCAAAAATCAACATTTTTGAATCTAAAAAGAATAATCTAATTGATATAATTGAGAAAAAGAAATCGAAATTATATATCGATAGATTAATCGTTATATTCTATAGTAAGTATGAGTATTGAATATTTCCTTTCCATTCTATATTCTATTTTTCGATATTCATTATGACTAGCTACTAGCTAATAATGAATCACTAAGAATGCAAATCTTATAAGTATATATATACTTATACTATGATATATATTAAGTATATATATACTTATACTATATATATAGTATTCTTTTTTAAATTAATAGCCAAGATTCCAATAGTTTATTGAATTCCTATGCATGTCTAATTTCTCTTATGTGAGCCTGCTTAGCTCAGAGGTTAGAGCATCGCATTTGTTATGTGAGCCTGCTTAGCTCAGAGGTTAGAGCATCGCATTTGTAATGCGATGGTCATCGGTTCGATTCCGATAGCCGGCTTTTCTCTATTTATTTTATTCGAGTTTTTACATGATTGAGAATGTCCCTTTGAAATCCGAAATAAAAGAATATTGAAAAAACTTCTCCCTCTTTTTCCAAAAAGTTGTCGATTTTTTATGTTATAGGAACTTCCAACTATGTCACGAAAAGAGTTTTTTTCTCTTTTTTCTCTATCTATATAGAATATATCTATATAGAATATAGATATATATATAGAAGAATAGAAAGGTCTGGATATTTGTCCAATTCATCTCATTATCCAAATACATGTCTTATTTTTTTCTTTATAGTACAAGTACACTCCTTCCGTAAACTTCGCTTCATTTATCATTTAGTTCAGTTTTAGTTTAGCTTTATTCTGTAAAATGAAATTTCATCAATAAGAATAAAATATAAAAAATAATAAAATAAGGAGTCTTTATGTCGCGTTACCGGGGACCTCGTTTCAAAAAAATACGCCGCCTGGGAGCTTTACCGGGACTAACTAAT